GGATCTTACGGAGCCTGTTCATATCATACACGACATGATCGGGTCTGATCATAGAAAAGATTCTCTTCAAACGAACCGGCCTATCTTCTGTATGGGGCTTACGCGGTGGTTGGAACAAAGACACATTTTTTTGTTGTGAATTCAAATGTGGCAGATAGATAAGGACATATATCTGCAAGGCCCGATCAATAGTTCAAGTCACACACTCCCATAATCCATTTTATCTTCGGAAAATTCACTTCAACTATGAGTGTCAAAAAAATAATACATTTTTGTAGAGTTGAAGAGAAATATCCCAATACATGTCTTATTTTTTTTTTCAATAATCCATATTTGTAGCAATGAAATACTAGTGTTCCTACCCCAAGTGATAGATGATTGATTACACGATGGTATATATTCTTTATAAAGGACCAGAAATACCTTGCTTACGTATCATTGGGAAGTGCATTAACATAAATACGGCGGTAAGAAGAGGTAATACAAAAGTGTGTAAACTATAAAAACGAGTCAAAGTGGATTGTCCTACACTAGCACTTCCGCGTAATAACTCTACCAGAGGCGAGCCTATTACAGGAATAGCGTCTGGTACGCCTGTTACAATTTTTACTGCCCAATAACCAATTTGGTCCCGAGGTAAGGAATAACCAGTTACACCAAAAGATGCGGTCAATACACCCAAAACCACACCTGTAACCCAAGTCAATTCACGAGGTTTTTTAAAGCCGCCGGTGAGATACACGCGAAATACGTGCAGGATCATCATTAGGACCATCATACTTGCCGACCATCGATGAACTGATCGGATTAACCAACCAAAATTAGCTTCAGTCATTATATATTGAACAGAAGCAAAGGCCTCCGTAACGGTCGGACGATAATAAAAAGTCATAGCAAACCCGGTAGCTACTTGTACTAAAAAACAAGTAAGCGTAATTCCCCCTAGACAATAAAATATGTTGACGTGAGGAGGAACATATTTACTAGTTATATCATCGGCAATTGCCTGAATCTCAAGACGTTCTTCGAACCAATCATAGATTTTATTGAGATAGGTAAATCAAGGGGACCCCCCCGGAGAACCGTATATGAAAATTTCATCTCGTACGGCTCAAACAGAAACACCCAAATACTAGTTCTAACGGATGTGTGTAATATAAAGTTTGAAATTTATTAATTCTATGATTTATGATTCAATTTTTTTTTGAAGATACTAAAGAATAAAAATCCGAAAGCTCTTCTTTGTGGTTATAATGCCAAAAAATCAAGTCGGCTCATTCGTCTATATATTGATCGTTATAGGCCTCTTGAATCTTCTATTTACCTATTTTCTTTGGTGTTATTTATGTGTAATGCGGCTTTACTGCTGTTTTCTTTATTATTGATAGGAATTCTCTTGTTAAGACCCTATGAATTGATTAAAACCTCAGATTCATACTAAAACCACGATGATTCAATAAAACCCTTTCAAACTAAGTCTAAGTCCCAAAATTCCCTGAGTAAGAACCATTGGATCATCACTTATTCAATGAATAGATATAATGACTAAAAATCCAAACCAAAGAAACCTTTGTTTTGTCCTTTGATCAAAATAAGCATAAACGAAAGTTTGAAAGAATAAAAATATTTCTATTTATAACTTCTAACTCTTTGAAAAAATTTTTTGAAGTCCGGACACGAGGTCTGACTATTAAGTATGAATCATAGTTCTAATAGTAATCTATTTCATATATTCCGTGCTCCAGATACTAGAATGAATATCCGACGAAGTAAAACCATCTCTATCAAGATGACAGACCCATTCTCTGTACTATCCATAGGATCATTTATACCAAGTCACACACTCATATTCCGGAAATACAGAAACAAAGAAATTCCACGGTCAAACTACCAAAATAGAATGGGATAAAAATCAGAAACCTAAACGCTTCACTTTGTATTGAAAAAGCCAGTTAATGGTTCTTGTGAATCTAATTCATTGAAATGCCATCCAGTAAAATGGAAGAATTATAAATCTCCAAAATAATAGATAGGAATATCGCGAATAGAGCCATTGCGAGACCCATCAAAGGAGTAGTTCCCCACCCAGGAGCTACTTTACCATATTCTGAATTCAATGGTTTCAATAAACTCCCCGCATTAGTTCGTTTTGGGCGGCCAGATCTAGAACTACCTTCAACGGTTTGTGTAGCCATAATATTTTATATTCAGTAAGATCTGTTGACTTTGTATACCATTCCGTTGTAAATAAATGATCTTATCATAGATCCATTGTGGTCTTAAAACTTTATAATGTCTTAAAACTATATAATCATGGAAACAGCAACCCTAGTTGCCATCTTTTTATCTGGTTTACTTGTAAGTTTTACTGGGTACGCCTTATATACTGCTTTTGGGCAACCCTCTCAACAACTAAGAGATCCATTCGAGGAACACGGGGACTAGTTGAAGTACGGATCCTCCCAATATTGGGAGGATCCGTACTTCAATTGAGATAATGACAAATCATTTCACCTTTTTAGTTGGAACTTTAGGCGGGTCTCGAAAAAAGATAGCGAAAAAAATTATTCCTAGAGTTGAGACTAAAAGGAATGTATAAACCAATGCTTCCATAGATTCGATCGTGGTTTACAATTATAGCTTCCATACCTGTTTATTTGGGATCGTCTCCCGGATAAATAAAGAACAAGAGTCAAAGAAAAGGCAGTGATTCAAATCAAGATTTATCTGGTACCCCATCTAAAAATCACAAAAAGAAAATAAAAATGAAAAGTAACAAGTAACAAAGCATATTGTATCAGACTACTTGTCTTCTTGTAGTTGGATCTCCAAGTTTTTGGAATGCTCCAAATTCCACTTGAGCATCTAAATCTGGATCAATACCAGCAAAAACATCTCGAAACAAGGTTCTAGCACCATGCCAAATGTGTCCGAAGAAGAAGAGCAAAGCAAACGAAGCATGTCCAAAAGTAAACCAACCCCGTGGACTGCTACGAAAAACACCATCGGATTTCAAAGTAGCACGATCTAATTCAAAAATCTCACCCAATTGAGCACGTCTAGCATATTTTTTCACAGTAGCGGGATCGCTATAACTGACTCCGTTGAGTTCGCCGCCATAGAACTCGACAGTTACACCTACTTGTTCGACACTATATTTTGATTCCGCCCTTCTAAAAGGAACATCGGCTCTAACAATTCCGTCTCCGTCTACCAAAACAACCGGAAATGTTTCAAAAAAAGTAGGCATACGACGTACAAAAAGTTCGCGCCCCTCTTTATCTCTAAAGATAGGATGTCCTAACCACCCAACAGCTATTCCATCCCCGTTGTCCATTGAGCCCGCTCTGAATAACCCCCCCTTTGCCGGATTATTGCCGATGTAATCATAAAAAGCTAGTTTTTCGGGAATTTTAGACCAAGCTTCAGATAAACTTTGATTTTCAGCCAACCCAGCACCAATTCTTCGATATATTTCTTGTTGGAAGTATCCTTGATCCCATTGATAACGAGTGGGACCAAATAATTCAATCGGGGTAGTTGCTGAACCATACCACATAGTTCCAGCAACTACAAAAGCGGCAAAAAAGACAGCAGCAATACTACTGGAAAGGACGGTTTCAATATTTCCCATACGTAATCCTTTGTATAGGCGTTGAGGTGGACGTACACTAAGATGGAATAGACCCGCCAATATGCCCAAGGTCCCTGCTGCAATATGATGAGAGGCTATTCCTCCCGGAACAAAAGGATCAAAACCCTCCACACCCCACGCTGGATTTACGGATTGTACCCTTCCAGTTAGTCCATAAGGATCGGACACCCATATTCCAGGACCATACAATCCTGTTACATGAAATGCACCAAAACCAAAGCAAGCCACCCCTGATAGAAATAAATGAATTCCAAAGATCTTAGGCAAATCCAAAGAGGGTTTTCCTGTACGTTCATCAGTAAATATTTCTAGATCCCAATACACCCAATGCCAGATAGCTGCCAAAAAGCACAAGCCCGAAAACACAATATGTGCCCCGGCCACACCTTCGTAACTCCAAATACCCGGATTCGTTACAGTACCCCCTGTGATACTCCAACCGCCCCATGAATTGGTTATTCCTAAACGAGTCATGAAGGGTATAACGAACATACCCTGTCTCCACATTGGATCAAGAACAGGATCAGAAGGATCAAAAACTGCTAATTCGTATAGAGCCATCGAACCGGCCCAACCAGCAACCAGAGCTGTATGCATTATATGGACAGAAATCAAACGACCGGGATCATTCAATACGACGGTATGAACACGATACCAAGGCAAACCCATGGAAATACCCCTTTATCAATGAAAAATAGACACAATGTAACTTTATTGCATTGGAAAAAACTATGCTGTGGACCCTCTTTTTAGTGGATTATCTTGGGGAAAGAATTAATATTTGTTTGATTTGTTTGATTCTTTTCAATTACTTTTAGTAATAATGAAACTATTTTGTTCGTAGGAACAAAAAGAAGCAGATCTATTCTACACCCGATAAGTACCAATACGCAATGGTAGGGGAGTTGATACCATTTTCTATGAGTGAATGCATATATATATTTGTTCATCATTCAAAGGACTTATTTGTAATAATTTTCCTTTATTCATTTTGTCTTCTTTATCTTTTTTTATAAACTTAGTCAATCTATGGATAAAATATGATAAAGGCCAATATTAGTAGGACACTAAATCCATTGTTACGCTTTCACATCAAAGTGAGATATAGTACTTAATTTTTCTTTTATTTAATGCCTATTGGTGTTCCAAGAGTACCTTTTCGAAGTCCTGGAGAGGAAGATGCATTGTGGATTGACGTATAGTGCGACTTGTCAGATATATTGGGTCATATGGTATTTCCCCATTCTCTTCCCCGATCGAGATATCCTCCCCTTCGCCCAAGAAAGATTGATTGAATTATCAAAAATTTGGAGCGTGAAGTTCAATTAGATCCATTTTTTCGGGAGGGTATACAGATTAATATTATCAATTAGAATAATTTATGGTTATCTTGGTTAGGCCAATAAAATGAAGTATCCAGGCTCCGTTTAGAAAAAAACCGGTAAAAAATCTATTTATGATTACTATTTCTATCATATTCTATTTCTTTATATATTTATAATAGAAGTGATCTCAAACAGTTAATCAATCGAGTAATATGATGAATGCATTGAATATCTGTTGTAAGACATGAAATAAATTGTAAAAAGGAAGTCGTAGCAAAAGGACGTGGTATTGGGGCATTTGTCATATATGTGCAAATCCAAATCGGGCGGATCTTTACTCGGAGTAGAGCATAAACCTAAAAAAATTGAAGAAGCCCATTCAGGAACAAGAAAATTACATCGCGATTGAGATTGTATCTCGATGAAACAATACATCAATGAAAAGTTAGTTAGATAAATTTAGTAATTTTTTTTTATAGATAAACAAAACAGGCCAAAACCCATCTTTTTTGAAAAATGAAAGAAAAGCCCCTTTTTATACCTGGTATGAAAAAGAAAATAAAATAAAAGAAAGCGCTAGAATCTACATCTACACATTGATTCTTTTTTTTTTTTTCGTTATTTTTGTTGAACCGTATGCATCAAAAGGTGCATGTACGGTTTCTAAGGGATACAACTTTATCCCAATCAACCGACTTTATCGAGAAAGATTACTTTTTTTAGGCCAAGGGGTTGATAGCGAGATCTCGAATCAACTTATTGGTCTTATGGTATATCTCAGTATAGAGGATGATACCAAAGATCTATATTTGTTTATAAATTCTCCTGGCGGATGGGTAATACCCGGAGTAGCTATTTATGATACTATGCAATTTGTGCGACCAGATATACAGACAATATGCATGGGATTAGCCGCTTCAATGGGATCTTTTATTCTGGTCGGAGGAGAAATTACCAAACGTCTAGCATTCCCTCACGCTTGGCGCCAATGAGTTTTTTATTTGATTTGAGAGAAAAAAGAAGACTATGCCTTCGCGCTATATGAAATATGAATATTAAGTAATAATAGCATGGCACTTCGAATTCGATATGATAAATTTTTTTAACCCTTAAATTATGTATCGAAAGAGTAGTATGAGATAAAAGGTATTTCCGATTTTATCTAATCTATCGGGAGGCCTATTTCAGCGTCACAAACTTTTTTGTTTTCACGCCGGGAGGCTCTTAACAATATTTAGGTTATGAAAGAATATGAAAATAAAAAAAATCTTGTTTTTTTATTTGAAAAAAAAAAAAAGAAACTTTGGGATTGCTAAATAACAGACGAAATAAATATATAAAGCAACGGAGCCATCATAGTATTTTTGAACTACTCCAAAAACAAAAAGAAGGGTGGTTATTGGACCATTTACCAACCCGAGTCTGATAGACCCTATATTTAATTTATTTGATATTTAAGTAAGGTAAAAACGAATTCCATTATAGAGCCGTATGCAATGCGTAAAAGATGCCTGTACGGTTGTTCAATTATATATTTTATTATTCTTTATCTCTTCACCTTATCATCATGCGAGATAGAATAAACATTTATTATGTTATATCATCAGGGTAATGATCCATCAACCTGCTAGTTCTTTTTATGAGGCACAGACGGGAGAATTTATCTTGGAAGCGGAAGAACTTTTGAAGCTGCGCGAAACCGTCACAAGGGTTTATGTACAAAGGACAGGCAAACCCTTATGGGTTGTATCCGAAGATATGGAAAGAGATGTTTTTATGTCAGCAACAGAAGCCCAAGCTCATGGAATTGTTGATCTTGTAGCGACTGAATAAAAAAGAAAAAATAACAAAAATTTCAGACGAATTGATGATTTGAGATTTTATCTTCTTACCGGATTTAATATTCTATTCATTAATCTATTAATATAGAAATAAAATAATTCATAATCATCCGGTTAAGATCGATCTAAACCAGCCCATTATGTATATGATTCAATATGCCAACTATTAAACAACTTATTAGAAACACAAGACAGCCAATCAGAAATGTCACGAAATCCCCCGCTCTTGGGGGATGTCCTCAGCGACGAGGAACATGTACTAGGGTGTATGTGCGACTCGTTCAGATCATGGGCTAGGACAAAAGAAAGAAAACAATTGATCCAGTATCAACGATCAGTACCAGTGAATAGACTAGAATGGAAGAACTCCATTCAATATCTAAAAATAAAAAAGATCTATCCTTCTATTGTGGTATCAAATGTATGGTTTCCGTTGGTGCAAATCCAATCAACTCCGTTTTAAATTTAAGATGAGAAAGAATTCTCCATTGATAGCAAATGATATCCATTAAGCAGGGGAAATACTATTTTAAAAAGCAGAAAAATTATGCCTTACTCTTGCAAGAACGGACTAACAGGGTCAGCTACTCAGCTAATCTTCATAATTAAATACCGTTACTGTATAAGTAGATCTCATTGTGAAAGACCTCGTACTGGATAATTATGGGTAGAGCCAAAGAGTGTGAACTGTACAAGTTAACAATAACATTGATTAAATGAAAGAAGGGCTCCGGTGTATAGAGAGGACCTCACCGTTTAAGAAGTAACCATAGAAACGATGGAACCCACTATATCCATTTATATTTACTACTTTTATGTTTTATGTGTTTTTGATACCTAATATCAATACAATTTTTTTCTAGGCATTTCACCTAGAAAAAAAAAAAAAAAAAAAAATCGTGGTCGGGAAGGTTATAGTAGCAAAAGCCATTGGAATTTAAATTTTATACATTGGAAGAATCCGTTTTGTTATTAATAGACTAGGATACGGGAAGGGAATAACTGAAAGAAAGGAAATCAATTAGTTATTCATCAAAGTTTCATTTATTCAATGACCAGAATTAAACGAGGGTATATAGCTCGAAGACGTAGAACAAAAATTCGTTTATTTGCATCAACCTTTCGAGGGGCTCATTCAAGACTTACTCGTACTATTACTCAACAGAAAATAAGAGCTTTGGTTTCGGCTCATCGGGATAGAGGTAGACAAAAGAGAGATTTTCGTCGGTTGTGGATCACTCGGATAAATGCAGTAATTCGCGAGAATAAAGTATACTTCAGTTATAGTAAATTTATACACAATCTGTACAAGAGACAGTTACTTCTTAATCGTAAAATACTTGCACAAATAGCTATATTAAATAAGAGTTGTCTTTATATGATTTCCAATGAGATCATAAAATAAAGAGATTGGAAGGAATCCGTTGGAATAGTTTAAATGGAGTTCCCTGGAGAATGAACTCTGGGAAGGTAGAGTAGAAATTAGTATGATAAAATATGATAAAGTCATCAAAATGAAGAAAGACGTTAAATAAAAAATATTTATTCCTCTTCTCCCATTTTTTTTCTTACGACAGGACATTTCGATTTTACGATTTTTCGAACAAAAAAAAAAACGTCAATCCGCATTTGAGTTTGGATTGGAATTTTATTTTGATTCAATTCAATTGAAGAGTCAACCTATTTTTTTTCTGGTTCTAAGACCAGCAGCTCTAGCGGTTGACTCGCTTCTTTCAAATTGTTTCTCATTATTAAGAAAAGGTAACGGAGATAAAATACGAGCTTGTTTTATAGCAATAGTAATTAATCGTTGTTGTTTTAAGGTCAATCTATTCACCCGTCTAGATAATATTTTTCCTTGTTCGCTAATAAATCGACTAATTAAACTCATGTTTCTATAATCAATTCGATCCCCCGATTGGATCGGAGGCAAACGCCTACGAAAAGATCGCTTAGATTTAAGAAAGATTCGCTTGGATTTATCCATGGTTTGTTTATTCCTTATCCTGAAAATCCCAATCCTATTTCTTAATTCTACATCATCTTTGATCCGATCGAAATAGGATTTGGTTTGTTTATATTTATTTGTTTATATTTAAATAAATTAAAAAATAAATTCAAATAAATTATATATATATATTGTTATATATAATATGTAATTTTTCATCTTCCTTGGAAGACTGACACACGAGCGATCGGTTCGATCTATTTCTTTATCTCCCCATGAATCGTATGTTTGTAACAACAGGGACAGAATTTTCTCAATTCCAATCGACTAGGCGTATTGTGTCGATTCTTTTGAGTAATATATCTGGAAATGCCCATTGATTCCTTATTAACACGATTTCGAACACAACTGGTACATTCCAAAATAACCGTTACTCGGACATCTTTACCCTTAGCCATGAACCTCCTTTGGTTTTTGATTCACTCAATTCTTTAATTTTCCGACCCGAAGCAAGGAAGAAGAAAGGACACAAAAATAGAAGCAGGTAACTCGAAATCAAATTATGAAAGAAATATTTTGTTGCAATCAATATAGTAATAAATAATAAGTAATATAATGATTTCTAACTATATTTATAATTTTTAATTGCCGTACAGTATTTCATTTTCAGTTAAGTATCTTGTATGATATTGTTGCCCCAACCACCGCATTTCCATTCTATTATTAATTTAATTTGAGCCTGAGCCCGAGTTCATAGTTTCACTGAGGGTGAAACCGCTTTTTCTTTGTTTTTTTTTTTTTTAGAAAGAATAAGTAAAAAAAGAAAAAAAGAAAAAACAAAGAAAAAAAGAAGGGAGGGGTAGGGATTAGTTACAGATATTTGATTGTATCTCTAATCTTCTTCCCCTTCCCATATCAATAGCTAGAATGAAAAAAAGGGGAATATCAACGCATCCGGAAAAAAACGATTGATCTCTATCAATAAACCTGCTAAAGACCCGAACCATAGAGTACTTACTACCGGTGCCACGGAGAGATATGTTTTTAGATCTCGCATTTTAAAAACTCCTCTTTCTGTATTCGTTATTGTAATTTTATTGTAATTTGTAATACATAATGGTAATACATATATGACCGGATGTGTATATGTAGTTAATGACTTACCACTTGTACGCGGAGTTCCTAATTCAAATTGAAATGTACAAAATAGATATTTATTAAAAGAAAAAAA